TGAATAACGGATCCGGATCCTAAAAATAATAATGCTTTCGAATAAGCATGAGTAATCAAATGAAATAAAGCACTTCGATAAGACCCCATACCTAGAGCTAACATCATATAACCCAATTGAGACATTGTGGAATAGGCTAAACCTCTCTTAATGTCTTTTTGAGCAAGGGCAAAAGTAGCCCCGAATAATATTGTTATTACTCCTACCAAAGAGATGAAATTCATTATGTGAGGGATGACTATGAAAAGAGGAATAAGCCGAGCTACAAGAAAAATGCCCGCAGCTACCATAGTAGCAGCATGTATAAGAGCCGAAATCGGAGTAGGCCCCTCCATGGCATCCGGTAACCATACATGAAGGGGAAATTGTGCAGATTTAGCAACCGCACCGGAAAATAATAGAACGGCACAGAAAGTAACAAATAAAAAATTGACTTCATTATTATTATTAGAAATCAAGTTATTGAATATTTTGAATAAATCTCGAAATTCGAAACTCCCTGTTATCCAATAAAAACCTAAAATTCCTAATAATAAACCAAAATCCCCAACACGATTAGTTACAAATGCCTTTTGGCAAGCATTTGCAGCAACAGGCCGTGTGAACCAAAACCCTATTAATAGATATGAACACATTCCTACCAATTCCCAAAAAATATAAATTTGTATCAAATTAGAACTAGTAACTAATCCTAACATAGAAGTACTGAAAAAACTCATATAAGCATAAAATCTCAAATATCCTTGATCATACGACATATAATTATCACTATAAATAAGAACCATAATTCCAATAGTAGTGATTAATATTGACATAATAGAAGTAAGCGGGTCGATCAAGTAACCGAATTCTAAAGAAAAATCATTATTAATGATCCAAGACCATACATATTGATAGATAGAACTGCCATTTATTTGCTGAATAAACAGATTGATCGAAAAAATCATGACTATACTTAACAAAAAAACACTTTGAAAAGCCCACATACGGCGAAGACTTTTTGTTGCCGACGGAAAAAGAAGAAGTCCCGCTCCTATTAACATAGGAACTGGAAGTGGAAGGAAAGGTATTATCCACGAATATTGATATGTCTGTTCCATAAAAAAGTTTTTTATTCTTAATTGATTGTTTCCGATTTACCGGATCCTACCCCCTTTCAATTTCAAAACAAAAGGGGTCAATAAAAAAATCAAGAGATGTACTAACTTAAAGATATTTTTCGAATTTTATATATTATCTGGGTCTTTCCAAATTAAATATTAAAATAAAGAAGTTACAATTGGGCAAATGATATGACCTACTTGCTCATAAAAAGCGAATTTAGTTATTAACTAAGATTTGTTTATACAAATTTAGTTATTAACTAAGATTTTTCTTAAAATAACGAAAATACAAAATTTCATTATTATTAAATCACTTTATATTCATAAATTAATGATAAAAAATTACACTAAAAAGAAATCTGATATGAATCGATATGAATCATAGGATTAACTAAGGTACAATTTTTGTACAAATCTCGCTTTTTAGTCAGTTTGTTCCAAATCATTAACTAGTTTCAGTATGAAACTGATTGATTAGTTTCCGTTTCAATAAAAAACATTTATAGGAAACGCTATAATATCTAACATTTTATATTTTCTATAAGATTTAAAGATTTATTTTTATATTTATCAAAAAAGGGGGTAAAATAAAATCAAATTTAATAAAAAAATAACGAAGATTTTTTTTAACAAAACGTGTATCTTTTAACGGATTCATTACTTTAATTACTAGTTTGATTCGAATTTTAAAATGGAATTTCGAAGTATTCTTTACTCAAGTTTGACCAATTAATAGAAAAAATTAAAGTTTTCATTAGGCTTTTCATTAGGCAATGGGTTCTTAAAGGGTTCTTAAATCCTTCGGTCTATTTTATGTAGAAAACAAAATTTAATTATATTTTTATAGTAAGATTTTGTATGATTTTCGCATATTTTTTATCTATATATATATTTTTTTTTTGTTTTCTCTAGATAATATATTATCTAATTATTCTCTAGAAAATAACTAGATAATGAATATATTCGTTTTGACCAATAGATGTCTTTCACATCCAACTATAACAACGAGTAACCTCTTAATTTTTAAATGGCAGTTCCAAAAAAACGTACTTCTCTATCAAAAAAGCGTATTCGTAAAAATATTTGGAAAGGGAAGGGATATTGGGCAGCCTTAAAAGCGTTGTCATTAGGTAAATCTCTTTCTACCGGAAACTCAAAAAGTTTTTTTGTGCGACAAAAAAAGTCATAAAATAAAACATTGGAATAATCCGAATATAAAAACAGGCCCATTTCATTCTTAATAGGAAATCAACAAACCTATTGTTTGTGGCTAATCAATATGAACTAGAACTCGCTTCGCTATTAGGATATGTATAATAATTCTTCGGTTTAGGGGTTAGTAAATTATAAAAAGCTTTTGAAAAAAGAATAAAGACAAGATACAAAACTTGAGCCTTTGTTAGTATATTTTCTTGTTCTGTAGATGGGGGAGTCTTTTTTCCCCATCAACCTGTTTGTCACAATTACAATAATCGACGTTTTTCTATATATATATATAAATAAATATAAATATGAATATATATATTGAAGAAGGGTAAAAAAGAGATCTTTAGTTAAAATTAATACATCGTTGAAATTAATTTATTCATTTATTTTAAAAATTTTTTGTGTAACTTTCTGACTTCTTATTTATCTGAATTTCTCTGAATTAATCTATTAGAATATATAAATTTACCATTTATATGTCTCTTTCAACCCAACCGACAAAAGCCTGGAATTTTTTGTCCGAATTAATGTGCAAGTTTTGAGTAATAAATAATAAAAACGGGTCTTATTTTTTGTTCATTGGTAAAATACATTTTTTAACTTTTAGGAAATAATATAAATGATAAATCTTTTATGAAAAAAAATAAAGAAATTTTTTATAGTTCTATCAATAACTAGAGGGTTGAAGTTTATAGTTTCAATAGTTCGATTCTATTGAATTATAGAAGAGCATAAACTACACCAAAGCACTAAGGTAAATAAAACCCATACCCCGTAATAATGAATAATGAACCTTCAAATTTGTATTTGAACAAAGTTTTATTCATCCATTTTCATTTTGACTAAAAAGATTTCATTTAGTTGACTCCTTAAATCTCGACGATTGACTATGAATAGGCTATTATGAATTCGAACAAGCCGCTATGGTGAAATCGGTAGACACGCTGCTCTTAGGAAGCAGTGCGAGAGCATCTCGGTTCGAGTCCGAGTGGCGGCAGACCTTCTCTTCGAAAATAGATACAATATATTATAAATTCTAGAATGAATTCAACTCCCGATTTATATTTCAGGATTCCTCCTTTTTAAAATTTTTATGATATTTTCAACTTTAGAGCATATATTAACTCATATTTCCTTTTCGATCGTTTCCGTTGTAATTACAATTCATTTGATAACTTTATTAATCGATGAAATCATAAAACTAAATGATTCGTCAGAAAAGGGAATGATAGCTACTTTTTTATGTATAACCGTATTATTAGTCACTCGTTGGATTTATTCGGGGCATTTCCCACTAAGTGATTTATATGAATCATTAATCTTTCTTTCTTGGAGTTTTTCAGTTATTCAGATAGTTCCATATTTCAAAAAAAAAAAAAGCCATTTAAGCACAATAACTGTGTCAAGTGTTATTTTTACCCAAGGCTTTGCTACTTCGGGTCTTTTAACTGAAATACATCAATCCGCAATATTAGTACCCGCTCTCCAATCCGAGTGGTTAATAATGCACGTAAGTATGATGATATTGGGCTATGCAGCTCTTTTATGTGGATCATTATTATCAGTAGCACTTCTGGTCCTTACATTTCGAAAAAACATAAATTTTTTTTGTAAGAGGAGTACTTTTTTATTAAAACTAAACGAGGAACTTTCCTTTGGTGAAATACAATACATAAATGAAAGAAACAATTTTTTAGGAAATGCTTCTTTTTTTTCTGCTAACAATTATTACAGGTCCCAATTGATTCACCAGTTGGATTATTGGAGTTATCGTGTGATTAGTCTAGGTTTTCTCTTTTTAACTATAGGTATTCTTTCAGGAGCAGTATGGGCTAATGAAGCATGGGGGTCCTATTGGAATTGGGACCCAAAGGAAACTTGGGCATTTATTACTTGGATCGTATTTGCGGTTTATTTACATACTAGAACCAATATAAATTTACAGGTTGAAATTTCCGCAATTGTGGCGTCTATGGGCTTTCTTATAATTTGGATATGCTATTTTGGGGTCAATCTATTAGGAATAGGGCTACATAGTTATGGTTCATTTACGTTAACATCTAATTGAATTCAAGAAAGGTTCTTGCGAATTTTAAAATATAAATAGAAATAGAATATGTTGTTTGTATATAAAAAAACTTTATATGAACCAGTTAGAACCATGTGAATCCAGTAGTGCGGGGATTCGCATGGTTCTCACAAAGATCAAACATATTGGGTGAATTTTATTTTTAACTTAAGAGAGGAAAAAGACTTCTTTTTTTAATTATAAAAATCCTATGATTTTTTTATGAAAACTATCTATAAACAAAATTAGATAAAAGAACCTCGACCTTGTCAACTGATAGGGAAAGAACAAAATCAGGGTACATACCAATACCTATTACAGGTATAAAGATAGCGATCGAAACAAATAACTCTCGCGGTCCAGAATCAAAAACATAAGAGTTTGGAGCATTAAATAGCTTGTATCCATAGAACATCTGGCGTAACATAGATAATGAATAAATAGGAGTTAATATCATCCCAATTGCCATTACAAAAGTAATTCCTAATTTTGATATTAAAAGATATTTTTGGCTGGTAATGATTCCAAAAAAAACTATCAATTCTGCAACAAAACCACTCATACCCGGTAATGCAAGAGAAGCCATTGAAAAGCTACTGAACATCGTGAATATTTTTGGCATT